AAGCAAATAAGAAAAAAGTATAAAAAAGTAAATTCTAAATGTATTTCTAGCCGGAATTGAACCAGCACACCAATAAGGCAAAAGATTTTGAGTCTTCCGTGTCTACCAATTCCACCATAGAAACATTGGTAAAACAAAAGATTACGTCTGATAGGAGTTGAACCCATAGCTTTCGGAACCGAAACCCGACACTCTATCCAATTGAGTTACAAACGCAAACAAAGAATAAATGGAAAATAAAAAATAAGAAGAAAAATCGTTAACGATCTACTTCACCAAAAACAATATCCTGAGTTCCTATAATAGTTACAACATCAGCAACCATATGACCTTTAGCCATAAAATCTAAAGCTTGTAAATGACCGAAGCCAGGAGCCTTAATTTTACAACGATAAGGTCGGTTGCTACCATCCGAAATTAAATAAACACCAAATTCACCCTTAGGAGCTTCAGTTGCTGTATATGTTTCTCCTGCTGGAATTACCATTCCCTCAGTATATAATTTAAAATGGTGTATTAAAGATTCCATAGATTGTTTCATATGAGCTCTCGATGGAGGAGTTAATTTTCTATCATCGCTCTTTACAGGTCCGTTTGGAATTTGATTCAAAGTTTGCCAAATAATTCTTAAGGATTGACGCATTTCTTCTACCCGAATTAAATAGCGATCAAAGCAGTCTCCATTGTTACCAACAGGAACTTCAAAATCTAACTTCGAATAAATTTCATATGGTTGACTTTTTCTTAAATCCCAAGGAATTCCAGATCCTCTTAACATGACACCACTAAAACCCCAATCTGCAGCATCTTTAGCTGAAACGACACCAATGTCAACTAATCTTTGTTTCCAAATACGATTAGCTGTAAGCATTTCTTCCATTTCATCTAATCGAATACCGAATTGTTCTGCAAAAATATAAATGTCGTCTAAGAGTCCCAACGGAATATCTTGGCTTACACCTCCTGGACGTATATACGCTGCATGCATTCTAGCTCCTGAAACACGTTCATAAAATTCCATCAATTTTTCACGTTCTTCAAAAGCCCATAAGAAAGGTGTCATAGCACCAACGTCCATTGCGTGACAACCTACCGCCAAAAGATGATTTAAAATTCGAGTAATTTCAAGAAAAAGAACACGAATGTATTGAGCACGTAAAGGGATTTTTGTATTTGCTAGCTTTTCGACAGCTAAACTATAAGTATGTTCTTGGGCCATCATAGACACATAATCCAAACGATCAAAATATGGTAAAGCTTGAATATAAGTTTTGTGTTCTATTAACTTTTCAGTTCCTCTATGAAGAAGACCTATATGAGGATCAGCTCTTTCGACAATTTCTCCATTAAGTGCCAGTACTAATCTTAACACGCCATGAGCAGCTGGGTGCTGTGGCCCAAAATTAATAGTAAAATTTTTTATTTTTTTTGACAATGTAGTTTTCTTTAAAACCATATATTTTATTTTTTTTATAAAAAATGTAATGTGAGTAAATTGTATAATTCTTAAAATTCCAGCCGCACGTTCCCGTACGACTACCTTGTTACGACTTCATCCCAGTCATCGACCCATCTGTAGTTTACTCTCCCCACTTCCAAAAATATAACAATTTCAAAATGAAAGAAAAAAAAATTTTCGTGGTTAAGAAATAAGTTTCTAGCCAAGCCAACTCCCGGCACGTGACGGGCGGTGTGTACAAGGCCTAGGTACAAATTCACCGCAACATGCTGATGTGCGATTACTAGTGATTCCACCTTCATGTGGACGAGTTGCAGTCCACAATCCGAACTTTGGTAAAGTTTAAAGATTGGCTCCAGGTTGCCCTATTGCTTCTTATTGTCTTTACCATTGTAGCACGTGTGTAGCCCAGTTCATAAGGGCCATAAGGACTTGACGTCATCCCCACCTTCCTCTCCAAATTAAAAAAAGGGAGCAGTCTTTTTAGAGTGCTTTAAAACTAAATTTAAGTGGCAACTAAAAAAAGGGGTTTCGCCCGTTAAAAGGAGTTAACCTAACATCTCACGACACGAGCTGACGACAGCCATGCAGCACCTGTAAAAATCTTCAAAATTGTCCTTTCAAACTTTTTCTTTTTTATGTCAAGAACTGGTAAGGTTTCGCGCGTATTGTCGCATTAAACCACATGCTCCACCACTTGTATAGGCCCCCGTCAATTCCTTTGAGTTCCAACCTTGCGGTCGTACTCCCCAGGCGGAGTGCTTAACGTGTTAACTAAGTGCCTAAAAATCTCTAAGCACGAGCACTCATCTTTTAGGGCATGGACTACCAGGGTATCTAATCCTGTTTGCTCCCCATGCTTTCGTCCCTCAACGTCAGTATTGATCTAGATAGCCGCCTTCGCCTCTGGTATTCCTTCACATATCTACGGATATCACCCCTCCATGTGAAATTCTGCTATCTCCTATCAAACTCAAAGCATTTACGTTTTAGAAGCGGAAAAAAGTTAAGCTTTTTTATTTAACCTCTAACAAAAAATGCTGCCTACGGACCCTTTACGCCCAGTCATTCCGGATAACGCTCGCCCCCTTCGTCTTACCGCGGCTGCTGGCACGAAGTTAGCCGGGGCTATTTTGTTGAGTACTGTCATTATCCTCCTCAACCAAAGAGTTTTACAACTTGAAAGCCTTCCATCACTCATGTAGTATTGCTGGATCAAGCTTTCGCTCATTGTCCAAAATTCCTCACTGCTGGCTCCAAATGAAGCCTGGGCCTTGTCTCAGTCCCAGTGTGGCTGTACAACCTCTCAGAACAGCTAAGGATCATAGGCTTGGTAGGCTTTTACCCAAATACCAACTACCTAATCCTACACAGGCTCATCTTTTAGCGAAAAGTTTTCTTTGATTATTCAGAATTTTATCCTGAACTAAAAGGCAGATTCCTGTGTGTTACTCACCCGTACGCCACGAAGAATTATTCTACGTTCGACTCGCATGTGTTAAGCATACTACTAGCGTTCACCCTGAGCCAGGATCAAACTCAATTATTATTCAATTTCCTTATATAGATAAAGAAATTTACCTGCACAAAAATCCATCTCACATTATTAAAGTTATTAATATCTTTTAAAAGAATAATATAAATAAATAACCACACTTAAAGTAATACATACTTATTTATTTAATAAAAAAAAATTAAATATAAACAAATTATATTGTAATAAAAGTTAATAAAATAGATATCCAATAAGAATATTCAAAATAAACCGTTAATTACATGTAAATTAAATTATAATTCATAAAATCAATATTCTATGTATATAACATTATAAAGAAAAATTAACCACCCCCATTATCCCCCTCCTTATAAAAAGAAAAAGTACAAGAAAAAGTTTTTCTCTATTAACCTGCCAGTACAAATAAACCTGTATTTTATATTAAAATAGAATTTAATCATATTAAAGATAATTTGTCATATATTTTGAAAAGTTAGTAATGTCTTTAAAAAATATTATATATGGTTAATGAAAAAAAAAGTATAAAAAGCTTTTTTCTTCATTAACCTGCCAGTACAATTATAAACCCCCCTATGTTCGACGTCAATTAATCGTTAATGGGAAAATTAATTAAACATCAAAGCTCATTAATTTTCCTACTTGCCATAGTTTAAAATCGTATTTACTTACGACTTTAACCACAATAGGCATAAATCCATGATTGACACCGCAAATCTCACTGCATTGACCAAAATAAACACCTTTTCGTTTGACAAATAACGAAGTTTGGTTTAATCGACCAGGGCAAGCATCTACTTTAATTCCAAAAGATGGAACAGCCCAACTGTGCAGAACATCAGCAGCAGTTACTAAGATTCTAATATGGGTTTTTTCTGGTAGTACGACACGTCGATCTACTTCTAACAATCTTAAAGAACCTTTGGTTAAATCATCTTCCGCAATCATGTAAGAATCAAAACCTAAGTGTTCTGCTGTAGCAGCATTATAATAAATTTGTTTTGAACTTCCTAAATTCACTTTTTTATAATACGCTTCAGCAGGAGGAAGATCGCTAACTTTTAAAGATTCAGGAGTAAGTTCTTCAATTTGATGAACTTCTGGGTATTCGTAACTCCAATACCATTGGTGACCAACAACTTTTAAAGTAAGACTTGGTTGAATAGACTCTTCCATTGAGTAAAGTAATGCAAACGATGGAACAGCTATAAGCATTAAAATAAAAGCTGGGACTATTGTCCACACAACCTCTAATACTGTTGAATGAGTAAAATACTCATCATAATCAGTTAAGGATTTACGAACATCTCCTTGATAACTATAAAAACTTAAACATCTGTAAAGCAACCAAAATACAAAAATTGTAACTGGTACGATGAATACCATCAAATGATTATGAAAGTCAATAATTCCTTCCATAATAGGTGTTGACGGATCCTGAAATCCCAATTGCCAAAAATTTGGTGCATCCATAAAAGTAAAATTGAATAAGAAAAAACCTATGAAAAGTAAAATTTTCATTTTTATGTTTACTCATTACCGGAATTGAACCGGTACTCCGAAAGGAAACAGATTTTAAGTCTGTCGTGTCTACCAATTCCACCAAATGAGTTTTATCAGACTAAAAAAATTAAAACCACCGAAAATGTGTAAAGCTGCGATTTTTTAAAGCAATCATATGGAGTGATTCTCGCTTTTTTACACAATCCCCCTGATTCTTTGAGGCTTCAAGTAAAGTAATGCAAAGGTTTAAAGAAGCAGAACCTCCTTTTTTTCTTGCTGCATCTATTAACCATTTCATACCTAAAGACAAACTTCGTTTTTCTTGAAGAGGGACAGGTACTTGATAAGTAGCTCCTCCTCTCCGAACTGAACGAACTTCTATAAGTGGTTTTGAATTCTCTAATGCTTGAAAAAAGGTTGCCATACCTTCTTTTTTTTCTTTTTTATAAATATAATTTAAAGATTCTAAAAAAATTTTTTCTGCTTTTTCTTTTTTCCCGTCAACCATTAAATGATTAACAAATTTTCTTGTAAGGTATTGAGCTTTTTTTTTACTATCTAGCATATTTTATTTATTTTTGTTTACAAAAGTATTATTTGTTTATTGAAGCCCAAGTTAAAAACTTGTAATTATTACTATAAGATCTCAAAAGTTCAGAGGCCTTTGCCATAGTTTTTGAAGACTGGCAAAGGTTAGAGGTCATATAAAAATCTTCAATAAATAATTTAAAAGAAGTCTTATAAATTTTCCCCAGGTTTTTAGACCCAAACTCAAATAAAGTTGGTTGGTTGATACTTGAATTAGTATCAAACCATGAGTTCGCAAAATAAGACGAAGGAAGAATTTTAGACATTTCAGTTATTAACTGCGATTTGGTTTCAAATGAAGCCAATTTATCCAGAGAGTGAAAAAGTATACGGAAAATTTTCCAATCCTCACGTGATAAATTAGGTCCAATTAAAGCACGTTGTGTTTTTTGCGGACGACCCTCGGTATTATAATAAATTCCTGTTTTTTCTACAAAAGTGTAAGAAGGTAAAACAAGGTCTGCTTTATTTGTGTTTTTGTCTCCATGTGAAGATTGCATAATAAGAACAGAAGATGAAGTGGGTTTTATATTATTGTCAAAAAAAGACGGTTTGTCAATACCTACTGTGTATAAAATTTTGCATTTTGCTAAATCGGATTTAACAAAAGATTTGATACCTAATTCAAAACCACCTACAGTATTTGATTCTGTATGAAGCAAGTTTACACTAAGCTTTTTATTAAAAATTGTATAAAAAGAGGATACTAAACCGTTTAAAAGATCTTGAATTACAAACCCATCAGCACGTTCTAACAATTTAGACCCTAAAATAATTTTAGGGTTTTCTGCTTGCGCTAATGATTTACAAACAGGGTGTTTACCTTCTGCAATTGAAACCAAGGTTTTAGGCGATAAACCTAAGAAATTAATAGGAAAAGTCGAAGCAAAATTGCCGCCGATAGAAGCAAAAGATGCATTTCCTTTTCTAAATATTTTTCTAAGACGTAGGTTTAATGTTGATGCTTCAAACCTTGGGTTAGTACCAATAAAAAGACATAAATCGGTCTTTTCAAAGTCAGAAATACTATTTTGAAATCTATAATTAAGAGGATTGTCCATGTTAATTTTTAAGGTTTTATCAATACCTAAGAAAGAAAAACCGTAATTATTTGAAAAATTGCGTAAAGCATACATAGTTTCAAGGTCCATATTAGAACTTGCTAAAAGGCCCACTTTGGAAGGTCCGTATTCAAAAGAATATACTTTTAGGAGAGAAGAAAGTTTAGAAATTGCTTTTTTCCACTTTACAGGTCGTAATTCTCCATTTGTTTTTATATAAGGACTTGTTAATCTTTGACGTTTAAGTCCGTCATAAAAAAAACGAATTTTGTCAGATATCCAATTTTCATTAACCTCTGGATTTTTACGTGGTAAAATTCTTAAAACTTCAGATTCTTTGAAGTCAACTCGAATATTACTACCTATTCCATCTAGTGTGTCAATTGATTGAACAGAACGTAATTCCCACGGTCTTGAAGTAAAAGCATAAGGTTTAGATGTTAAGGCTCCGGTTAAGAGAAGCATAAAATATTAAAATTAAAAAAATCAAATGAATTTAACTTTTAGAAGATTTCTTGGTCCCATATTTAGACCTAGAAACACTCCGATTTTTTATACCTAGAAAATCATATTTACCTCGTATTAAATGATACTTGATACCCGGCAAATCTTTTACCCGACCGCCTCTCATTAAAACTGTAGAATATTGTTGTAAATTATGGCCTTCTCCTGGAATATAGGCAGTTACACGACGATTGTTAGAAAGACGTATTCTTGCTACTTTACGAAGAGCTGAATTAGGTTTTTTTGGTGTTACAATATAAACTTTTAAGCAAACACCTTTTTTTTGTGGGCAACCTTCTAAAGCTGGTGTCTTACTTTGAAAGACTTTTGGTTTGCGTGGGTTTTTAATTAACTGATTAATAGTAGGCATTTAAACTGCTGTGTATTGAACAAAGAGATTTTTTTACTAGGGTAAAAAATCCTAAAAGAGAATTATTAACCACGCATCAAGTGAGACTGCTCAATTAAAATATTACCACGTAAACGATAATAAATTACTAGAATAGCCAAACCTATAGCAGACTCTGCTGCTGCAACAGTTAGCACTAAAAGGGCAAACACTTGACCTATAATGTCATCAATTGAGTTAGAAAAAATTACGAAGTTCAAGTTAATTGCTAAAAGCATTAATTCAATCGACATTAATACAATCAAAATATTTCGTCGATTCAAAACAATACCGAATAAACCTATAAAGAATAAAATAGTACTTAGAATTAAGTAATGTTCCATGCGTATAAAAAAAATAAAAAAAAATTAATTGTCTAAAAATTATAGGTGTATTGGGATTTGAACCCAAGACCAATGGATTAAAAGTCCAGTGCTCTACCAACTGAGCTATACACCTTTGAGTTTTAAAATTTTTGAATACATTAAAAAGAAAATTTTTATTTTATTAAATAAATAGAGTTTTTTTTCTCTCTTAAAATCTGTTTAAATACAAATTGATGTTTTGCTTTTTGAGTAAAATTAAGAGTAAGAACAATAGCACCTACCATCGCAACAAGCAAAAGAATACCAGCAATTAAAAAATAAAAGAAATAATAGGTATAAAGTAGTTGACCTAGCACTTCAATATTTGTTAAACTGTCGATTGAGTTTAACCAATTTGTATAAAGCTCACGTCCATCTAAAGGTAAGAAAGGGACAAAATTTTCTTGAAGGGTTAAAAAAATCTCAAGAAAAAAAATCAAACCTAAAAAACTTCCCATTGGCAAGTAAATCATAAAATCTTTTTCTTGTTTAGTCACTTTTATATCAAGCATCATAACTACAAAAAGAAATAAAACTGCAATAGCTCCCACATAAACTAACACAAATAGAAGCGACACAAACTCAATTTCTAATAAAAAAAGTAAAAAGGCTGAAGTTAAAAAAACTAAAACTAAGAAGAATACTGAATGTACAGGGTTTTGTGCACTGATAACTAAAATTGCTGAAAAAATCAGCACTATGCTTAATGATAAAAACAACATATGTTTTTTCTTCGTTTTCTCAATAGGTTTTTTAAACTTTTAGAGGTAGTTTCCAAGAATTTCTAAAAATAAGAGTTTTCAAAGGCAACTTTTTTCGTGCTGCTTGAAACGCCTCTAAAATACGTTGATCTGCTGCGCCGTCAACTTCAAAAAGAATTTTACCTTTCCTAACACGGCAAACCCATTCATTGACAGCTCCTTTACCTTTACCCATACGTACTTCAGTTGGTTTAGAAGTAACTGGCAAATCCGGGAATGCTTTAATCCAAATTTTACCTTTCCGTTTTAAATAACGATTTATAACTTGACGAGTCGATTCTATTTGATGAGCGCTTAACAAAACAGATTCTTGTGCAATTAATGCAAATCGGCCATTTTTAATGGGACGGAAAGATGAAACAGGACCTGACAAATGACCACGTTGAGATTTATTATATTTTGTACGATTGGGTCTTAACAACATATTATCTCTTTAATTTTCGTAGGTTTTTACAGGTACGCGCATTAGTATGAGTTCGTTGACCACGAACAGGCAAACCTTGTCGATGGCGAATGCCTCGATATGCCTTTATACTAACTAAGTGATCAACTTTCTGTTTAACAGCTCTTTGTAAGTCACTTTTAATTGTTAACTTTGAATTTTCTAATAATTGGTCTATATGATAAATATCTTCATCTGTAATTTCCTTTAAAAGGAAATGTTTTTGAAACCCCAAACTTTGGCACAAACGAAAACATAGGGAATTTCCTAAACCATAGACGTCTTTTAAAGCTTGAATTAAATATTTTTTTTTTAAATGGGTTCGTAAGATATAAACCATTAATAAATAATTGGAGATGGTCGGAATCGAACCGACAACTTTGTACGTGCAAAGCACACACTCTACCATTGAGTTACACCCCCTAGGCGCTAGAAACCCTCCCCTTTTCTAGCTAGAAATGTTTCCCTTCATAATCAAATGATTTGATTATACCTTTTCACGTAGGTTTATAGATCAATTTTCAGAACTATATAATTTTAATTCTACGCTTAATTAATAAGGGAATTTTTCCTTATAAAGCGAATAAGATCAGGAAAGCTACTAGTAGAGCGAATAGAGCGATAGCTTCAGTTAGGGCGAAACCTAAAATAGCTATTCGAAATAATTCATCTTTAAGATTAGGGTTTCGAGAAGTACCTAGTACTAAAGCACCAAATACAGTACCAATTCCAACACCTGCTCCTGCTAAACCAATAGTAGCCAAACCTGCACCAACGAATTTTGCGGCTTGTAATAACATTTTGTTAATTTTTCTATATTGAAAAAAAAATAATCTTCCTAGATTAATATTTACATAATATGATTTTAAAATAAAATACTATGTTAACTATTCGAATACAATAGTAATGCAAAGTATAAATAAATATTAACGTGATTGCAGAAACCTTTGACAGTTTACAATTGTAAATTAATATTTATTGAAATTTTTTTAACTTGATTTTCTAAATCCAGTTAGCATACCATCTCGACTTAATTTTTGTAACATTAAACGAGATAGTTTATACCCACTATATACTGATCTTCCTCGTCCTGTTAAAATACAGAAATTTTTTTGTCGAACAATGGAAGTATCTCGAGGTAATTGATTTAACTCGGTTTGAGCTTTCTCACGCAATTGATTAGGTAGGGCTGAACTATTTATAATAGTTTTAAGCACTTTTCTTGTTCTTTCGTACTTTGAGAACAAATCTTGCTTCTTTTTCATTTTCTCAATATTTTTTTTCATTTTGTTAAATTTTTTTATAATTTGTATTTTTATTCAAAATAATTGAAGAAGTTAAAAAAAAATTCTTATAATACAAAATTGATTTTTTTCCAGTAAAAGTATTATGGCTTTTGTCAATGTTGGTTTTGAGAATATTAATCTTCCATTTTTGAAGATTATATAAATTTAATGAACCTATATGCTTTAAATTGGAAATGATCCACATATTATATGAAGTTTTTTTTTGTGCTGTTTTTATTTTGGTGTTTAACAAAATTACCCTTTGACCAAAAAAAGAAATTTTAAACCCTCCTTTTGTTAAAGAGAGTAGTCTACTTTTAATATTTTTAGTCTTGTTATCCAGGATATAACGTCGAGAATTATAAGCTAAAATATAAGAGCTTACATTTTGTAAACGTTTTTTCCGATCACTAAAATTTACCAATCTTGAAGTATTATCAAATGATTTAAAACGAAAAGTATAAACTTGACCTTCATTAGGAAGTGTTTTACCGTACATATTGAAGCGGTTTTCTAATCTTTTTAAAAAGTTAAATTGTTGTTCGGTTTTAGATATAAGCATATTTCTAAACTCAAGATCTACCTCTTTTTTCTTCCGCGATCTAACAAATGCCTCATATATATTCTGTGATTTTAAAGGTTTTGGTATGAAATACGAAATTAATACTGGATTTTCAAAATTAGTATCTTTGTATTTTAAAGTCATAATGTCTAGGAACGGATTCGAACCGTTGACCCAAGGATTTTCAGTCCTTTGCTCTACCAACTGAGCTACCTAAACGTTAAACCGTCTATTCATAATAATGCCGTTATTTTTTAATATTAAAAATATGTTATTGGAAAGGATGGGATTCGAACCCATGATACATATAAATGTATGTTGATTTAGCAAACCAATGCTTTCGGCCACTCAGCCACCTTTCCAAGACGTTTTATTCGAAATTTACGTTTTGACGAGAGAGGGATTCGAACCCCCGACATTCGGATTATGATTCCGACGTTCTAACCAACTGAACTATCTTGTCATTAACATAATTAAATTTGACAATTTTTCGGGATGGTGGGATTCGAACACACGACTTTCTGTTCCCAAAACAGACGCGCTACCAGGCTGCGCCACATCTCGTAAGTTAAAATATTAATCAAATTCAGGAAGAGAGGGACTTGAACCCCCAACCATTGGCTTTGGAGACCATTATTCTACCAATTGAACTATCCTCCTTCTCTTTAGGTTGGGATTGAACCAACGACCTAATGGTTAACAGCCATCCGCTCTGCCACTGAGCTACTAAAGATTAAAAAAAAAGATGTCCCTTACGGGATTCGAACCCGTGTTGTTGCCGTGAAAGGGCAATGTCCTAACCCCTAGACGAAAGGGACGTTTTTAATTTTTTTTTAAGTATTTTTTTGGAAATTAAAGCAATGTTTCTATAATTAACATTTAAAATAAACTTAACATGAAGAATAACGGGCTTGAACCGCTAACTTTCTCGTTGTAAGCGAGACACTCTACCAATTGAGTTAATCCTTCCTAAAAATTGAAAAGTCTTATTTTAGGATGAAGAGGGATTCGAACCCCCGGTATCAAAAAATACTCCAGTTTTCAAGACTAGCACCTTCAACCACTCGGTCATTCATCCATTTTAAAGGGAAGCGAAAGAAGGGATTCGAACCCTCAGCTTCAACCTTGGCAAGGTTACACTCTACCATTGAGTTACTTTCGCATTTTTTACTAAAAAACAGGATTTTAAAATACGTTTTTTATTGCTATTAGGCTAGAGACGGATTTGAACCGTCATTACAAGATTTGCAATCTTGGACATTACCGTTATGTTATCCAGCCAAAATTAGCAGAGGTAGGATTTGAACCTACGACCTTCAGGGCATGAGCCTGACAAGCTACCAAACTGCTCCACCCTGCTTGAAAGCTATGAATATCCGGTTCAAATTAATTTAGGCTTAGTAGGGTTTGAACCTACAACATTACCGTTATGAGCGGTACGCTCTTACCAATTGAACTATAAGCCCGTAAAAAGGTAGTTAAAAAATTTAAAAATAAAGTACAAAAAAATTTAAATTTACCCATCAAGATTAACATTCAATTCTGACGGTGTCTAAATTAAAAAATACTTTGAGTAAGAATTTTTGTTTTTGAAGATGCTGAAAGAGAAGCTTTTTTAGTAGCTAAAGTGGAAAAAAGAGCTTTATGAGTCTTTAAAAAATTTTGTACATTTTTAAAATAGGCTCTTTTCGACGATGCTTCTCCTGATGAGCTACCTGCTGCGGAAATAAAATTGATAATTTTTTTACGAGTTTTTAAACTTGCAGCTAGCACAGGTAGAAGACCTTTCAAAATAATGAAATAAAAGCTTAAAAAAGCTAACAAAAACCAGAAAATTTGATTGAAGAATGTAATTTTATCAAACTGAGGCATTCAAAAAGTTTGAAGAAGATAGGATTCGAACCTATGTAGGATCAACCAACAGATTTACAGTCTGCCACCTTTAACCACTCAGTCACTTCTTCTAGAAAAATTAAATATTATAAAATTTTAAGTTATTTTTTGTATCGAAAATTAGTACCTTTTAGCTCCAAACTTTACAGTTCTTCCACCAAAGGCCTATCAACGTGATAATCTCTCACGATTCTTTTAGAAAACTAATCTTGAAAATAGATTCTTGCTTATATGCTTTCAGCAATTATCTAATATAAATGTAGCTTTCCGGCCATGCCTTTGATAAGACAACCGGTCTACCATGGATTTACTTTTCCCGGTCCTCTCGTACTAAGGTCTAAGTTTCTCAGTTTTCTGGCGCCTACAGTAGATAGGGACCGAACTGTCTCACGACGTTCTAAACCCAGCTCACGTACCACCTTCCTCGGCGAACAGCCGAACCCTTGGAACCACCTTCAGCTCCAGGATGTGATGAGCCGACATCGAGGTGCCAAACGACTCCGTCGATAGGGACTCTTAAGAGTCATCAGCCTGTTATCCCTAGCGTACCTTTTATCCATTGAGCGATGGTCTTTCCACACAGAACCACCGGATCACTATGTTCAACTTTCGTTTCTGCTCGATTTGTCAATCTTGCAGTCAAGCAGGCTTATGCCATTACACTCTACTTAGGGATTAACCTAATGAGCCTACCTTATAAATACCTCCGTTACTTTTTAGGAGGTCACCGCCCCAGTCAAACTACCTAATATACATTGTTTTCATAAAGAATGAGTTCAAAAAAAATTTACGAGTGGTTTTCCATGAGCGCCAAAGCTCCCACCTAGACTAGACAAAAATTTTTTCTGAACAGTGTATAAAAATAGTAAAGGTGCATAGGGTCTTTCCGTCTAGCTGTAGGTAATCTGCATCTGCACAGATATTTCAATTTCACTGAATTTATGGTAGAGACAGCGGGGAAGTCGTTACACCATTCATGCAGGTCGGAACTTACCCGACAAGGAATTTCGCTACCTTTGGACCGTCAGAGTTACAGCCGCCGTTTACTGGGACTTAAGTTCGAAGCCAAGACCTCTCCCCTTAATCTTGCAGCACCGGGCAGGTGTCAGTCCCTATACATCTTCTTACGAATTAGCAGAGACCTGTGTTTTTACTAAACAGTCGCTACCCCCGATTCTGTGCCAACTAAAAAAGATTTCTCTTTTTTAGTCACTCCTTCTCCCGAAGTTACAGAGTCATTTTGCCGAGTTCCTTTACCATAATTCTTTCAAGCGCCTTAGTATACTCTACTCGTCCACCTGTGTCGGTTTTCAGTACGGTTTTTTGTAAAAAGCTATTTCCTGGAAAAAATAATAAACACGAAAGAATCAATTTTTTCGTATCAACTTTTTTTTTCGTCACTTTTTTTAGAATCTTAGTTAATACCCATCGAAGTAGGCTTCCGCCTTTTCCTTAGGGACCGTCTTTTCTCGACGAAGTTTAACTTCACGTCGGAAACCTTGGACTTACGGCGACAATGTTTATCATTGTTTATCGCTACTCATGTCAGTATTCTCACTCTTGGTTTCTCCAGTAATTTTAACAAATTACCTTCATCAAACTCCAAGACGTTCCGCTACCACTTTTATAAAGTTTGTCGATTCGGTTAAAATTTTAAATCCCTTACATTTTAAGCGCATGAAGATTAAACCCATAAGCTGTTACGCTTTTTTAACTAGCTGGCTGCTTCCAAGCCTACTACGGGAATGTCTATACCTTCACACTTCTTCTCAACTAAAATTTTATTAAGGACCTTATCGAACAATCTGGGCTGTTTCCCTCTCGACTATGAACCTTAGCGCCCATAGTCCGTTTGCTCAAAAAGATAAAAATGTATTCGGAGTTTCCTTAAGTTCAGTAAGATCCGAAAATCCCCCTAGCTTATGGAGTGCTCTACCCCAATTTTTCTTTTATGAACACTCTACTTAAATAGATTTCGCGGAAAACCAGCTATATCTAAGTTTGATTAGCCTTTCACCCCTAACCACAAATCATCCCAGTATTCTTCAACATACACGAGTTCGGTCCTCCAATTGATGTTTCCATCAAATTTTCAACCTGTTCATGGTTAGATCACTTAGTTTCGGGTTTTTTCTCACAAACTTATATTATGTATTTTTTCGCCTCCGTTTCTCAATTTAAGCTTGCTTGTAAGAAAAACTCACTGACCCATTATGCAAAAGGTACGCCGTCACTATAAAAGCTCCGACTGCTATTAAACATTGAATTTTAAACTTTTCACTCTCGAAAGTTCTTTTTCACCTTTCCCTCACGGTACTTGTTTGCTATCGATTTTCAAGACAGACTTTAGATTTTGAGGGTGGGACCCCATTCTTCAAACAAAATAAGCTGGTTTTGTTTTACTTAGCTAAAAATAAAAAAGTTTATTTACAGGATTTTTACCTTCTATGAATAGTTCAATACTTAATTATTTTTAGACAAATCTAAATTGCGTTCACTCGCCATTACTAACAATATCTCGGTTGATTTCTCCAAAAGATTACTTAGATGTTTCAGTTCATCTTATTTTATTTTTACTTTTAACAGTAAAAACAGTTCCTACGAACAAGTTTTCTTTCTGGACAGAGGGAAGTCAAAAAAAATTTCCTTCCCTCATTTCGTGATACTACACGTCCACATATATCTTGAAATCAAGGTAGCCCTTCAATGTCTTACACTTTTGAATAACTAAAATGTCATTAATTTTGTACATTCTACAGGAATTGAACCTGTCACCGTTAGCTTAGAAGGCTACTGCTCTATCCAACTGAGCTAAGAATGCATTAAAAAGTATTTATAGTATGGAAGGTATTAAATTTAAAATGTTTGATATAATTTGAAGAAATAATTGATATTTATTTTACCTTTAATAGCCTGCCAGTATGAATTCATCTATATATTTTTTCATATCTTTGTTTTACATTTTTAAACAAAGTAAAAAACAATAAAAATTTACATAAATTTTTTAATCTATAATGCGGGTAATGAGAATCGAACTCATATCCTCTGCTTGGAAGGCAGATAATCTACCATTAATCTATACCCGCTATCCTTTTTTTGTTGCTGTTCAATATTACAATAGCCATATACATATTATAATTAAACCTTTTCTCTATTAGCCTGCCAGTACAAAGAAATCTGTATTTTGTTTAGAAAATAAAATACATAGGTTAACAAATTTTTATAATGATTAAAGGGCTGTTTTTAAAAATGTTAAAACAAAAAAATAGGTTTACTTTATTAAATATCTATATTAATTGTAAAACTAGTTAAATAGTTTTTTGATAAAACGAGAAAAACGGGATTCGAACCCGCGACTTTTGGCGTGACAGGCCAACACTCTAACCACTGAGTTATTTTCCCATAAAAAAATAAAAAGTTTTAAATTTGAAAAGTAAAAAAAAATTAACAAAATTGTCTTTTTGCTAACCAAATTTTTATACCAAAAGCTCCATAAAGTGTTATTGCTTGAGTTTGGTGATAGTCAATTGGTGTTTTTATAGTTTGAAGCGAAATTTGACCTTGCTGTAAAACGATTGTTTTAGTTCTTCTTCGTTTATTAAAACGTCCTTTTATAAGAATTTTAATACCATCTACTGCAAAAAAATTTGGTGGCAGTTTTTGGAAAAGGATTTGTAAAGATTTTTTTAAAAACCTTACACTTTGTGTATGTTTACGATTATTTTCTATCATATAAGAAATTAATTTACCCAGTAAAGAAGCATTTCCATAACCAAAAGTTCCCAGAATAAAATAAAGGGTTTCTAAGGATTCAGAAAAATACTTTTTTAAATCTTTATTTCTTTGAAAGAAGAATAATTTTTTATGAAGAACTCGTTGATACAATTTAAAGGAAGGAAGAAAATCTAATTGTGTACTATAAATTTTTAAGTGTATGTCTTCAAATCCAGTAAAATTATGTAATGACGCACACAAAGCTTTATTTAAATTCAAAAGATTTATCTTATCTTTTTTCACATTTAAGGAAGTTAAAGAATTCTTTAGATTGTAATTTTGAAATGTGTAATTAAACTTTTTAATAAGAAAAAGCTTTTTTAATTTGTTAAATTTCAATCTTAAAAAAAAAGATTCCGATGAATTTTTAGTGCTTCCTAAAACAGACAAAGAATCTTTTTTTAGGAAATTTGCTTCTCGTGCTTTTTTTACCAATAGAAAAAAACAAAATCTGTGTTTATAAGTTAAAACGGTGGATTTAAATATAAAATTCTTTTTTTTCTTTTGTAAAAAACACTTTTTACGTTTTTTTTGCAAAAGAACATATTTTGACTTTTTATGAGTTCGTATTGAATTAGATTCTAAACTGTCGTTCTGTGGTTGTTCAACTTCTTCAACAAAAGCCCTTAAATCTCTCATTTTTTTAAGGTCAACATATTTTTTCTTAATTGTACGAAACAAGTTTTTTGCCCAAAAAAATTTGGATTGTTTGGCAAAAAGATAACTAAAGTAAAAATCTGCTTCAATTGAAAGTTTTTTTGCAGATCTCTGAATTTTGCAGCTTCTTAATAGAATACCTTGAGATCTTAACAAAAAGCTTAAAAAATTACGCAGTTCTAAATCTTGATGTTGAAGAGAAGCCACATTTTCTTTTTGTGAAATCCAAGACGAAATGTCAGGCTTTGTTATTGATTGACGAAAAATAATAGGATTAATTTTTTGCCCCATCTTTTATTTTTTCTTTTTTTTCTTCTTGAACTCGTATCGAGCTCTTGTTCCTATAAATTCACCTATTTTATGACCATGCATCTCAGGTGTTACAATTAAAGGAATAAAATCTTTCCCATTGTGAACCTTAAGACGTATACCGATAAATTCGTTTGTAATAACCGATGATCTAGACCATGTTTTTAAAGACAAATTTGTATCTAAAGTTCGGATTTTTTTTAGGATTAAATTGTTAGAAGATAAAGTTTTCCAATTAGTCATTAAAATTTAATTTTTTTTTCGAGGAACCACAATAAGAGAATTACGCGATCTGCTTGTTTTGGACCCTTTTGTTGGTTTTCCCCAAGGTGTTACTGAAGGACGTCCTCCTGAAGTTTTACCTTCACCCCCCCCGTGCGGGTGGTCAATAGGATTCATCGCAACACCCCGAACATTAGGTCGTTTTCCAAGCCAACGATTTCGCCCTGCTTTTCCTATACTGTTAAGGTTACGGTTTTCATTAGAAACTACACCTAAAGTAGCATAAGAATTTAATTGTATTAATCTTTGTTCCCCAGAAGAAAGACGAACACGAGCATAATTTTTTGTTTTTTGAATAAGCTGGGCGTATGTACCAGCTGCTCGACAATATTGTCCACGTTTTCCTTCTGCAGTTGACAAATTATGCAGTAAACTCCCTACAGGTATTCTACGAAGAGGCATTGCATGTCCAAGCTTAATTTCGGCTTCTTCGCCTGATCTTACTAAGGACCCAATACATAAATTTTTAGGGGCTAAAATATAAGCGTGTTTCTTTTTCGCGTTATCATATAAACGTGCTAAATAAGCAGTTCTAAAAGGGTCGTATTCTATAGCCTCCACAATTCCAGCGGTATGGAGTCTTTGAAAATCTACTGTTCTGTAAATTTTCTTATGTCCTCCTCCTTTTTGAAATACGGTAATTTGGCCTTTGTGATTTCGTCCTGCTTTCCTTTGTAAAGAGGAAGTTTTCTGCTTAATAGGTTTTTTCGCCCACAGCTTTGGCTTTTTTAAAACTTTTAAAGCACGTTGCGAAGGAGTTGTTGGTCTAATTTTTTTAAAAAGTAGATTCTCCATAATATTAAAATTTTATTTTTTGTGAATTGTAAAAAGATTATAATTTTTTTGAAGCAAAAGAAGTTGACCATGGACTTCGAAAATCAAAAGATCTAAATTCTTGTGTTAATTCTAAAGGTTGGGAAATAACACGTTTTAGTTTTTCGTCGTAACTAACTTCAACGTACCCACTTAAAGGAAAATCTTTACGTAAAGGGTGACCTTGAAAACCATAATCGGTAAGTATTCTTCTCAAATCAGGGTGATTTTGAAAAAAAACTCCAAATAAATCCCAAATTTCACGTTCCCACCAATTAGCTGCAGGATATAGTGAAATAAGAGATACTAACGGGGTTACTTCATTTACGAAAGTTTTAACACGAATTCTTCGATTATGGTGGATACTTAACAATTCATAAGCAACTTCAAATCGATTTTCTCTTTCAAGATAATCAGTTCCCGATATTGCTGTTAAACAATTAAATTGGCATAATGTATTATACTTCAAAAATTTTATAATACCGTATAAATTTTTAGGATGAACTGTTATTATTAATTCATCTTTAAAAATTTTAGCGTTTTCCAAAGGAATAAGTTTTTTTAATGTTTTAATATATAAAACTCCAAGCATTAATAAATTGTTTGTTTAAATTTTTATTCCCATTCTAATGCTCCAATTTTCCAGGCATAAAGAAAGCCCAAAGCAAGTTCAATGATGAAATCAACCATAGTCCAAAAGCCCCACGAGGTTAAATGACTTAAAGAAACTGCCCACGGAAAAAAGAATACAGCTTCTAGATCAAAAATAATAAATAAGATAGCTACTAAATAAAAGCGAACATCAAAAGTATTTCTAGCGTCTTCATACGGATCAAATCCACATTCGTAAGAAGAAAGTTTTTCAGTATCTGGATTTTGGATGGCCAAAATATAAGATAAAGCAAAAATAATAATACTTAAAAAAATACTAACAAATAAAGCTACCCATATAGGGAAATATTCTTCATAGAATAAAGACGGCATTAATTTTATTTTTTATAAATTTTTTAAAAAATTGTTTATGAACCACCCCACCAGTAGATACTAACGAACAAAAATAACCAAACAACATCTACGAAGTGCCAATACCAAGCGGCAGCCTCAAAACCAAAATGATGTTCTACTGTAAAATGGTAATTATAAAGTCGAATAGCACATATAATTAGGAAACAGGTCCCTACAAAAACGTGAAAACCATGAAATCCGGTAGCCATATAAAAGACAGAGCCATAGATACCATCAGACATAGCAAATCCAGCGTGATAGTATTCATAAACTTGAAAACTTGTAAAGTAAATTGCATACAAAATAGTGTAAATTAACGAGCTTATTGCATCTTCTCGTCGATTATGAATAATAGCCTCATGTGCCCAAGTTACTGTAGCACCAGATGTTAATAGAATAACTGTATTTAAGAAAGGAATTCCCCATGGTGACATTACTTCAATTGCTTTTGGAGGCCATACTCCACCAATTTCTGGCACAGGTGCCAAGCTTGAATGAAAAAAAGCCCAAAAGAAAGCAAGGAAGAACATCACTTCGGAAACAATGAAAAGAATCATACCCATTCGAAGCCCGCTTTGAACAGCTTTAGTATGTTGTCCCTCAAAGGTTCCTTCTCGGACAATATCTCGCCACCATGTAAACATTACAAAAAGTAGAAAAAGAAAGCCTGTTAAAAGAAGAGAACCTCCTCCACTGTAATTATGCATATATAAAACCCCTCCACTTGTCACGGTAAAAGCTGCAAAAGCTGCAACTAAAGGCCATGGACTAGGGTCTACTAAATGAAAAGGATGTTTTTGAGTATTTTTTTTTACTAACTCATACATGTTTGTAATAAAGATTTTTAAAAATAATAGATTTTCTAGAAAAGATTTAAATTTTTTCAACGTCGTAGCGGATTAGTTTTTCTTCTAATATTCCTAATACTGGAACTAAAACAAGAAAGAAAAAGAAGTAATACAAAGTTGCAATAATACCCAAATAAGTATAAGGTTCTGCTACCTCTTTTTGACCGATCCAACCTAAGAAAAGGAAATCGAAGAATAAAAACCAAAATGCCTGAGCATATAATGGCCTAAAATAAGTACTTCTTACTCTAGAAGTATTTAAATACGGCAAGATCAAAAGTAATACAATAGCTCCACCCATTGCTAAAACACCACCTAATTTATGAGGTACAGAACGAAGTATCGCATAAAAAGGTAAAAAATACCATTCTGGAACAATATGAGCCGGAGTAGTCAAAGGATCTGCAGGAACATAATTGTCAGCATGGTTTAATTCATTTGGGAAGAAATATAGGAACACTGAAAAAACGATTAATAGAATGAAAAGACTAAATAAATCTTTTACGTAGAAATACGGGTAAAAAGAAATCTTGTCCCCATAATACTCAACTCCTAGCGGATTATTAGACCCTACATCATGAAGAAGTGCCAAATGTACAATAGCGGCTCCTGCAATAACAAAAGGTAATGTGTAATGTAGACTAAAAAAACGGTTTAAAGTAGGATTATTTACAGAAAATCCACCCCACAACCATTCTACAATATCACGTCCAACAAAGGGTATAGTAGAGAATAAATTTGTAATTACAGTAGCTCCCCAGAAACTCATTTGACCCCAAGGTAAAACATAACCCATAAAAGCAGTTGCCATCATTAAAATAAAAATAACAACTCCTGACATCCATAAATAATGTCTCGGGTACATATAAGATCCGTAATACACTCCTCGAAAAATATGGCTATACACCACAATAAAGAACATAGAAGCTCCATTTGCATGAATATATCGTATAAGCCATCCATATTTTACATTTCTCATAATATGTTCAATACTATAGAATGCATATTCCATTTTAGGGCAATAGTGCATTGCAAGGAAAATACCGGTTAACATTTGAATACCTAAGCAAATTCCAGCGGTTGAACCAAAGCTCCACATGTAGTTTAAATTTTTAGGAGTAGGATAGTCAATTATATGACTATCTAAAATACCTGTTAAAAGATGTTTATTCCAACGCCAACACATAGCAATTTTTTAAAAGTTAAAATTAAAATACACAAGTTAGAATTAGTTTATAAGAAATGTCAAAAACATTTATATTTTAATACTTTGTTATAGCCTAATGAACTAAAACATTATAAGATTTAGACATATTTTCCTACTAGACTGACAATATTACTTGTTTTTTTTGTCTTCATCTTCGGTTTTATTAGATTTTTGGTAAATACTTTTTAAATTTACAAAAAAAAGAATAAACTTATTAAAAATTTTCCGAATGTCACCAAATAACAAAAGTACAAGTAAAAAAAGAATAACTAATTGACCATAACTAATCATACTTGTTTAAGAAAGGGGTGGAAATTTACAAGCAGACAAAAAAGCCAAAACTTCTTGGGGATTTTGTGCTTTGAAATTTAAATTTACATTTAGCTTGGGTAAATCTTGAAAATAATCGTATTCTTTCTCTATTTCTTTAAAAAGGAATAAATTGTCTAATTTAAAAAATACATTGTTCTCTGTAACAATATACCGAAAATTTTTTATTCGAGGTAAAATACAAAAAATAAGTTTTTCAAAAAATAAAAATTTATTTGCACCTCGTAAATCTATTTTACACCCAATAGCAACTCCTCCTTTTACTTTCAAAGTTAATGAGGTTTTTTTAGAAATTACAATACAAGGTCTTTGAGAAGACAACAAAAGAGTTGCTGCTAAAGAAGGCAACAAATTTTTGAATGACGATTGTGAAGCTCCAAAGTTAAGAACAATCTTGTTCAAGAATGGTATTTCTAAGGAATGCTCGTAAGTAAATTTTGTTAAGAAATCTTGTTTTAATATGTATTCGTAGTAGTATTTAAAAGTATACATAAGAAATTAAATAAAACCTGCAGACAAAGACGCTACTTTCATAAATTTAGAATGACGCAATGCTCGAGGGACAGGACCTAAAACTCTTGTTGCGAAAGGTTTGTTTTTATTTGTCATCAAAACAACTGAATTTTCTTGACATTGCAATTGTGTTGAATTTTGCCGGGCAAGTTTAGCTTTTGTTCGAACAACAAGCGCATGAACAACTTCACCTTCTTTTACCTTAATTTTTTTTTTCTTGTGTTGTTTAACTCTTCGTATAGAAACAACTATAAGATCACCAAGATTTGCAAATTTTCTGCGGAATCCACCTAAAACTTTTATGCACTTGACCTTTTTTGCCCCAGAATTATCGGTTACACGGAGTAATGTTTCAGTTTGAATCATTTATTTGTGTTTAGGATGTTCAAGGAAATATAAGGCTACAAACAATACAGCCCATAAAGCAGGGTCGTTAACAATAAAATATTTTGATGTCCAAGCAAATTTTAAAAAAAGAACAAAACCTTGATACCATAGATAGATAAAACAAATGGTAAAACATAATTGTAAAAATTTTTTTATCATATTTTATTTTTTAATATTAAATTTTGGGAGATTTAAAGTTTGTATTGATAAAAAATATAGCAACTACAAACAAAAACCATAATCTTGCATCTGATAATAAAATGAAAGTTGAGCTTTCTAATCTAAAATAAGCCAAGAAAGAAATTAAACTTAAAACCATAGCTAAAGTGTAATGGTAAAAAAAACCAGTTTGAAGAACCTTTAAACTTAAAGCTATTTTTGAAACTAAACGTGTTAATCCAAAAGGCCCTAAAGACTCAATTAATCCGCGATCAACCTGCTTATAAGTTAAATGATAAGCCGCTGACAAAAAAAATTGGCCAATAATCTCATTATAAACTTTATCAAAAAACCATTTACGATTTAAAAAGGTATAAAACTTTAAACCCAAAGGGGAAGTTTTAATCATAAAAAGAGTTTGGGAACCATAGGAGTATAATAAATAAGATGTTAGCGCACCTAAAATGGACAAACAAACAGGCAAAAGTTTCGCAGGTTGTGGTATGTGTTCCGCATCTATTATATTAAAATTTTTAGGTTGAATATAGATAGCTCCTTGCCAAAAATTTGTACCTAACCCAATAATCATATCTTTAGTTAAATAACCTATAAAAATACTAGGAATAACTAAGATAAAAAGGGGTAGTGCCATTCTCCAAGGGGCTTCATGTGCATTTAAAATTAAAACACGATAACCATTGGGCCTTGAAAGAAAAGTCAAATAAAGAAGGCGAACCGAGTAAAAAGCGGTTAAGAAAGCAGCTAAACTTCCCAAGACGTAAGCGAAATGACCCGGAGTAGAATATTTACCATAAGCTACTTCTAAAATTACGTCCTTTGAATAGAAACCTGTTAAAAAGGGAAATCCCATTAAAGAAAAAGAACCTATAAGCATCATTCCATATGTAAATGGCATAATTTTTGAAAGTCCACCCATTTTTCGCATATCTTGTTCATCACCTACAGCATGAATAACACATCCTGCACCTAAGAATAATAAAGCTTTAAAAAAAGCGTGATTTGCAAGATGGAAAACTCCTACATGATAATTTGAGAGTCCACATGCAAAAATCATATAACCTAATTGACTACATGTGGAATATGCAATCACTTTTTTCATATCGTTTTGCAGCAACCCTGTACTAGCCGCAAAAAAAGCTGTCATAGCTCCTACAATAGTAACAACAGACAATGCACCTGGAGCGTATTCAAATAAAGGTGAACATCTTGCAATTAAAAAGACACCTGCAGTTACCATTGTAGCTGCGTGAATTAAAGCAGATACTGGAGTTGGACCTTCCATAGCATCAGGTAACCATGTATGAAGTCCTAATTGAGCAGATTTACCTACAGCACCAATAAACAATAAAATACCAACTAAATCTAATAAACCAAAATCGATGTTTAAAAAATTGATGGTATCATTAATATAATAAGGTGCTAAAGCAAAAACAGTAGAATAATCTACAGCCCCAAAAGTTACAAAAATACAAAAAATACCTAAAGCAAGACCAAAATCACCAATACGATTCATAAACATAGCTTTAATAGCAGCTTTATTTGCCTGAATTCGTGTAAACCAGAAGTTGATTAGTAAATATGAACATAAACCAACTCCTTCCCACCCAACAAACATTTGAATAAAATTGTCTGCTGTCACCAAGATAAGCATAAAAAATGTAAATAAAGACAAATAAGACATAAATCTAGGTAAATGCGGATCGTGACTCATATATTCAGTAGAGTAAAGGTGAACTAAAAATGAAATGAAAGTTACTACAATTAACATAACTGCAGTTAAACTATCAAATTGGAATCCCCATGCGAAGCTAAAGAGTTCCGAATCAAACCAAGGCATTACTTGAAGGAAACAAGGAGACCCTGCAAAAGCTACTTCATAAAAAGCAAAGCATGACATTAAGAAAGTAAGGCCTAAGCACAAAATTGTAACGAATCCTGCACCTTGAGACCCAATAAAAAAGCCAAAAAATCCAGCAGCTATTGAACCGAATAAAGGTAAAAAGACTAATGTTAAATACATAATTTTAATTTTTTAAAGTGTAATAAAATACAAATAGAAATTATAAAGACAAAAATGTCAGTAAACGTCGTAAATTTAGCCAAAAAGTAATTCTTGAATTAGTTGTTGGTAAATCAAATCGACCTAAATGGGTGATATCAAAAGTTTTATAATTAATTTCTAGATGCCGCGGAATATAATAATTATAAAGCATTCGACGACGTCTTCGAAGAAAATAGAAAAAACCTGTTTTTTTACGATTTCTTCGCTTTTTTCGTTTCCAAACCAATTTTTTATATTGATAATAAAATTCTTTTTTCTCTTTAACAAATTTTTGTTTTGTTTTCGAGAAAAGGTTGAAAAGTTGTTTAATTTTCAATTTATTTAAGGTAAGGTTTTTAACAACAGCTTTGTATTTTTTCTTCTGAGTTTTAAGGTAAAGAAATAATCGGGATTCAAGAATTTTAGTATATTTTTTGCGAAGAACTGAAAGAGAAGAATTTTTTCGGGGATTTTTTGCTGTTTTTGAAATTATACTAAATTTCGAAACTTTAAAATTACTGTAAAAATTTTTGTAACCTTCTTTAGCAGAATATTCTTTATTAAATTTTTTCGAAGTAATACATATATTACTTCTATTATACTGCTTTAATAGACAATAAATATAAAAATTTAATATTTTTTCACGAATTTCTTCTAATTTTTTCTTCTTTTTTTTTTCAACTACACTAGTGTAAAATCCGCTAGTTTGTAATTTTAAAGAAAATTTATTCAAATCTTCTAAAGAAAAATTATTAGTTGTATTCATGCTTGATCTTTTATATTCTTTAAAAAGTTTTGACAATATATAAAGAGAAGTTTTAATATTCAAGTTATTGGAATTTACTATTAAAATGGGTATTCTGGAAGTTTTCGATATAGGGAAATTTATATTTTTTCCTAATTTATTGGAAACGAATTTATCAGAAAACCGTTTTTGATAAATAAAAAAATCACTTTTTTTTATTAAAAAATTATTTGTTTGCATTTGATTCTTTTTTTATTTAATCTTAATTTTTAAGAGCTTTTGTTCTTATTTTAAGACTATCGTAAAAATTATAAGAATTGTTTAAAATAACAGAATTATTAAAACTTGATGATTTTTTAAACAGGAATTTTCTTCGTAATCTTTTATGTCTAAAATAAAAGAGAAGCATGTTTTGTTTTAGATAATTTGACATGATTTCATGCGATTTAACAGGATCTAATTTAAGAGTATCAAATTTCTTTAAATTATAGGAACAATTTTTTGAGATACTATCCGAAATTTGAATATGACCAGCATTAATCAAACGACGAGCTTCCATTAAAGATGAAACATAACCTAAGCGGTATAGCAGATTTTGTAATCTATTTTCAACTAAAGAAAGCATACTCTTAGCAGGTGAAACCTGAGCTTTTTTACTCAAACGAAGTGCTTCTTGTGCTAAACTTTTTAATTGATAATACTTAAGTCTACCTGCACCATAATAAAGCTGCAAGCGTTGTTTGTTTAAGAGTAAAAACTTATAAGTTTTTTTCAATCGTACAGATTTTTCATCTTCAAAATCCCGATTTACTGGGTAAGCTGATTTATCCTGATTAAAAAATTTATATTTTCGGGGATAATAAAATTTTTTAATACTATCCCATTTTTGTTTTTTAAACCGTTTAATTTTAGCTCCTTTTTCACGCCAAAAAGCTTGTCTAAGTCGATTTAACTTTTTATATTTAGGTGTATAACGTTTAATGGACATTACTATTTTACTTTTGCCGTATTTCCCATTTTCATGGTATCTTCGGATTGAGTAAGGTTTCCTATCGAGTTCGATATGATTTCGTGGATTCTACACTCAAAAATTTTTATTTTGTTTATTAGAAAGTCCTTTTCTTTTAAATATTTTTGACTTTCTTCATTAACTTTCTTTTTTCATTGAAAAGTTTTTGATGTTTGATGTTAAAAAGATGATAAAATAAATTATAGACAAATAGACCACCTTTCTGAGATTTTATATTTGCTGGGATAAGATAATCTATTTGCGAATAATTATCATCTGTACTAACAAAGGATATAATAGGAATATCTAAAGCTTTTGTTTCTTCAAGCACCATAGCATTTAGAGAGGGATCAAATAAAAAAATTATAGCTGGCTGGCTATCAATGTTGTGTAAAGTAGAAAGCTTTGGGTAAATTTTATTTTTATAATTACTAAAAAAACCATATACACCCTTTTCAAGGAAATAATGATTATTTTTAGTACATAAACGTGAAACTTCTTTTTCCAAACCTACGGGACTACCGATAAAAAGAATTTTTTTATTTGCTAAATGGGTCTTCTGTAAAATTTTAAATGCACGTCGCAAATAGAGCATTGTTAACTCTGGATTAATAATACAAAAATTGTTACGAAATCCATTTAAAAAAGGTCCAAAACTAGGATTCCAGACAGATTTTAAAGAACCTATATGTAACCCATAAGTAATAAACTTCTGTAAAACGAAACGATTCAAGTTTTTTTGCAAATTTTTCATTAATTATTAAGTTTTTTTACCTTGTTTCAAAGAAACGGTTTCACCCAAATAGTAAATACCTTTTTCTTTATAAGCTGAAGGCAGCTTTAATCTACGTAAAACTGCAGCAAAATTATGTAATTTTTGTAAATTGATACCTTTTAATAATAAAACACGAGGTTTTGGACAAGATACTGATACATAATATGGAACTTCCACATTTACTTGATGGCTAAACCCCAATCTAAAAATTAAGAAATTAGAAGTTTCTTTTTCTTCGATAGATACTTGATACCCGATACCTACAATATTCAATTGCCTTCGATAGCCTAACAAAACCCCTAAAGCTGATTGAGTTAAAAGAATTTGATACATTTGAAAAAAAGCTTTTTTTCTTTCATCATTAAAAGTTTGTGTTATATAAAGTTTTCTTTCGATTTTTGAATACTCAAATTCAGCGTATAAAGGATATGTAATAGAACCTTGAGGACCTTCTACAGATAAAAGCTTTTGTTGACATAACAAATTAAGTTTTAAATCTTTTGATTGACGTAAATATTGTTTTTTTGATATAAACATTTTTATTTATTGTAAAACACAAAGTATTTCACCGCCTAACCGTAATTTACGACATTCTTTGTCGGATAAAACTCCTTGAGGTGTAGATACAATCAATGTTTGTAGTGATGTACTAAGTTTCCATAAACTACCGACTTTTAAATAAAGTCTACGGCTGGGTTTGGACAAAGTTGAAAGTTTAGTAATAACTGGCTTGCCCTTATTATATTTTAAAAAAATTTCTATTTTATCTGATTGGTCTGAAAGTTTGCGAAAACCATTAATATAACCTTCTTTGTACATTACCTTTAGGACATTAATACAAATGGCTTTCTTAGGGTGTAAAACAGATTTTTTGCGCGCTAACAAACCATTATGAATGGTTGAATACATCTTCCAAATAGAATGTTGCATTGAAATACCAAAGAGGGGACTTGAACCCCTATTCCTTTAAAGAACTAGAACCTAAACCTAGCGTGTCTGCCAATTTCACCACTTTGGTTGAAAAACAATTAACTTTTTAGTTGAAAAACTAGATTTAATAAACTTGCGTCTAATGGATCTAAGAAAACTTTAGGATAAATACCCATTAAAAGAGTACCTATGATTAAAGGTAAAAATACGTAAAACTCTCGTCTATTTATGTCGTAAGAATATTTTAAATGCAGATGACCTTCATCTTTTTTTAAATTTCCATAAATGACCCGATTATATAACCATAAAGAATAAGCTCCACCTAAAATCATTCCGGTAGCTCCCAAGAAAGTTACACTTGTATTTTCTTTAAAACTACCTGCAAGAATAAGGAATTCACCAACAAAACTACTAGTTCCAGGTAAAGCAATATTAGCCATAGTAAAAAATAAAAATATTAAAGCATACAAAGGCATAATATGTACTAATCCACTGTAATATTTAATTAACCGAGTGTGAAAACGATCGTAAACAACACCAATAATAAGAAACAAAGCACTAGAAACAAAACCATGACTTATGCTTTGTAAGATAGAACCTCCTAAACCTATCACATTAAAACTATAAACTCCAATCATAACAATATTCATATGAGCTACAGAAGTATAAGCAATAATACGTTTAAAATCAGTTTGACGAATTGCTGTTAATGAAGTATAAATAACACCAAGCACTGCAATTGTATAAACTAATGGTGTAAAATAAAAGTTAGCCTCTGGAAATAAAGGTAGTGAGAATCTCAAAAACCCATAACTTCCCAATTTCAATAAAATACCTGCCAATATAACTGAGCCAGCAGTTGGAGCTTCCACATGGGCTTCTGGCAGCCAAATATGAACAGGAAGCATTGGAACTTTTGTTGCAAAAGATAAAAAAAAGGATAACCATAAAAGACGTTGCTCAAAAGAAGTAAATTGAGCAGAAGCCACAATAATTTGATAATCAGTACTACCTACAACCCAATAGATATACAGTATACCTGCTAACATAAAGACAGAACCAAATAAAGTATATAGAAATAGCATAGTAGCTGCTCTAATTTTACGCTCTCGAGAACCCCAAGTTAAAATCATAATAAACATTGGAATAAGTGTTGCTTCAAAAAGAATATAAAACATTAATAAATCCAAAATCATAAACACTCCTAACAATAATGACTCCAATACAAGAAAAGCCAAAAGATATTCTTTTAAATGAGTATGAATATTGTCCCAACTAGATAATAAACATATAAAAATCAGTAGAGTTGTTAATAGAATAAAGAAAAGAGAAATTCCGTCTACACCTAACAAAATATAGGTAGAAGAACTTGAATCCCAGGGAAACCAATAATTAATAGTTTCTGTAAATTGAAATTTTGATAAAGATTTATTAAAATTAATCCATAAAGATAATGAAAAAAGAAACACTACCCCTGAAGTTAATAAAGCAATACTTTTAATTAAGGTTTTTTGCTCCGATGGTAGCCAAGCAATAACAAAGCTACCAAAAAGAGGGAAAAAAATTAAAAAGCTTAAAATTGAATCAATACTGATAACAAAATTATAGATTAATGCAATTGAAAGACTAATTAAAATTCTAGAAAAGAGATTAGTAGACATTTTTTATATTTTTAATTTTATTTTTTTAGTAAAAAGAATGCGAATATAGTAACAAAAAGAGTAAAATTCTTATAAAAGGATTAAAAAAATTTATCCCCTTTAATAGCCTGCCAATAGAAAAAATTTAGTATTTTTAACTTAATAAAAAAGTTTTAACTGTATTTGGGGCGTATAAATTTAAATTTAACAAAATTAATTTCAATATTTTACAACGTACATTAATTTTAATTATTACAAAGGTTAATATCCTTTTTTAAGCACAACAAAGTAAAAAAGGATAATGAAATTTTAAACCTATGTTTATATTCGCCGAACTTTCTTGGGTCGGCACCCATTATGAGGATTTGGTGTAAGATCACGAATTCCTTCAATTTTTAAATCATTTTTATTTAAACAACTTAAAATAGCAAAACGTGCCCTAGCAAAACCGTTTAAATGTACAAAAACCTTTTTATGGCCTTGTTCTTTAGCCTTTTCCACTATAGAATACAAAGTAGATTCAACCGCAAATTTGGTAGATCGTTTTTTCTTACCTTGAAAAACCATACTACCACACGATTGAACAAACTGTACTTTTCCTTTTAAGTTAGTCAAACTTACAATTGTATTATTTTTTGATGATTTTACATATAAAATAGCTTGACAACTTTTAGATAAAACAGCACATTTATTAATAGCTGAAGAGGAAGGACCAGCCAAGAGTTTTGTTTGAAAAGTAGTATTATTTTTTTTTAATTCTCGCTTATATTGATAAAATTCTTTTAATTTGAACATAGATTTGAACGAAAAGAAATTTTGACAAGAAGGTCAGATGATATGAATGCATGAATACTTTGCATCAATTCTTTTTCTAAAAAATTGCCTTTAATAACAATTAAACCATTATAAAAACGAATTTCATATTGTTCTTTCGCCTTTTTATTGACATGAGGGGACTTTAAAACGGTGAATTTTTTTCTTTCAATAGGCAGGCTTATAGAAGAAAGCTGTAAATTCTTAGATTTAGCTAATGAGTTTAATGTTTCTATAAAACGTTTAGAATTTTCTTTGTTATGTGTTTGGAAACGTAAAAGTAATTCGGATTCCTTGTATTGTATCATATTTTATTTTTTAATTTTATTTTTTATTAACACTTATGATGAAAGTAACAACTTACTTTTTAGAAATCTATAATAGATTTTTTGTTCTTTTTTTAACTTGGTTATTAAATTCCCTTGTTGTATACGCGTATAAAGAAGAGATCGTTTATTTGTTAGGTCAACACCAACAAAACATTTTTCCTTACTTTATATCTACAAATTTAACTGAAATTTTTTTTGTTTTTCTAAAACTAAGTTTCTTTTTAGGTTTTTATTTTTTATACCCAATATTTCTTCTTCAATTAGCTTTATTTTTAATACCAGCTTTATATAAGTACGAATATTTAATCATACGTAATATTTTTTTTGTATCAATATTTCTGTACATATTGACAACTTATTTTACATACGAAATTTTTTTACCTTATTGTTGGAAATTTTTTAATAGTTTCCAATTAAATGCTGAAGAAAGTTTGGTAAGTATACACTTAGAAACAAGAATAGCAGATTATTTAAATTTTTTTATTGAAACGTTTTTGTTATTAAATATAGTCCTACATATTTTTTTAGTTTTTATTTTATTTTTATATAAAATAACTTTGAATTTTATTATACAATATCGAAAAATTTTTTATCTTGCTTTTTTTCTTTTTGCGACTATAGTAACACCACCAGATATTTTTAGTCAAATTATTGTAGGTTTTCTTTTTCTTACATCATTTGAAATTTTTTTGTTTTCTTTATTTTTATCTAAAGAATATAAAAAGGGCGAATAACGGGATTCGAACCCGCAACTTCCAAAGCCACAATTTGGCACTCTAACCAACTGAGTTATACTCGCCGTCAATATTTTTGGAGTAAAAGGATTCGAACCTTTGAATATCCGTACCAAAAACGGATGCCTTGCCACTTGGCTATACTCCAAGTATAGAATAATAAAATTATTAATTAAAAATTTCTATAGTCTTTAGTTAATTTAGTTAGGTAGCCAGTTGAAACTCATCAAAATACTCGCTGTTAAAATCAACCAACCCAAAGAAAAAGGAAGAAAAACTTTCCATCCTAAGCTCATTAGTTGATCATAACGGAAACGTGGCAGGCAAGCTCGCATTACAATAAATAATACTACGAAAAACCCTATTTTTAAGCCAAACCATACCGAACCTGGGATAATTGTAAAAGGAAAAATGTTAAAAAGAGGTAACCAACCGCCTAAAAAAAGAATAGCAGTTAAAGCGCTCATTAATAACATGTTGGCATATTCGCCTAAAAAAAATAAAGCAAATCCCATAGCAGAATATTCTACATTGTATCCAGATACTAACTCAGCTTCTGCTTCAGGAAGATCAAAAGGGTGACGGTTTGTTTCAGCTAAAGCGGATATAAAGAAAAGAACAAACATAGGTAAATGCGGAACACAAAACCATACCTTTTCTTGAGCTAAAACGATTGAAGACAAATTAAAAGAGCCTGAACAAAGAACGACAGTAATTAAAATGAATCCAATGGAAACTTCATAAGACACCATTTGAGCTGCTGAACGTAAAGCACCCAAAAACGCATATTTGGAATTACTTGACCAACCAGACAAAATAATACCATAAACCCCTAAAGCGGACACAGCTAATAAATAAAGAATTCCAACATTTATATCAGCTAACACCAAAGATTCTCCGAAAGGTATCACAGCCCATCCTATCAAACTTAAGCCAAAGGTTAACATAGGAGCCAAAATGAATAGAGCTTTATTTGCATTACTTGGTAAAATACTTTCTTTAACAAAAAGTTTTAACCCATCAGCTAAAGGTTGTAAAAGGCCTTGGAAACCGACAACGTTGGGACCTTTACGTCTCTGTATGGTTCCCATTATTTTTCGCTCTGCCAATGTAAAGTAAGCTACACCTATCAAAACAACTACTACAACAGATAAAATCTTCAAAACTGTTAAGATAAGCATTTGTCGATGTTGATTATATTGCTAAAAGTCTTATGTTCAATTAATCTTCCAAAATACTAGTGAAGATTAATTGAATCGTTTAAGTAAATACAAGTAAGAACTGTAAATACATAAGCTTGAATAATAGCAACTCCAAGCTCTAAACCCACTAATATAAATAATACAGCAAGAGGCAATACATGAGCTACAAATAATAGACCTCCTCCTTTCATCATACTCCAAGCAAAGCCTGCAATAACTTTCAAAAGTGTATGACCAGCCATCATATTAGCAAAAAGTCGAACAGATAAACTAATAGGCTTCGATAAAAACGAAACAATCTCAAGTGGAACTAGCAAAAAAGCTAACGGTAAAGCTGTACCTGAAGGTAAAAATAAATTCAAAAAGTGAACTCTATGAAGATTTATACCAACAATATTAACTCCAATGAATACTATAAGAGCCAAGGCAAAAGTTACAATAATATGACTAGTAACAGTGAAGCTATAAGGAATTAAACCGATTAAGTTTGATTGTAAAACGAATACAAATACAACGAAGAGAAATGGGAAATAAACTTCCCCTTTAATCCCTACATTATCAAAAAGTAGTGACGATATCACTATGTAAAGATTTTCAATTAACAAAAACCATCGGTTATTTGGTACTAGAAAAATACCGGCTGCCTTTGTCAAATATAGAGCAGGAGAAATAATTAAATAAGCAATAAATAAAAAACTACCTTGAGCTAAAATAAGAGTCAAGGCAGAATTGGTAAAAGATAAATCCAAAAATCCTAAATGAAATTGAAAAATAGGAAGGATTCTAAATTGGTCTAACGGACTTGTCAACATTATGTCGTACATTAAATTCAAATTTTTAAGTTTTAAATTTTTTTTTTTTTAATTTTAATAGGACGTAGTAAAGAGACAACTAAAATACTGAAAGTGCCATTTGTTGGGATAAAAGTAACAATAAATTAGGATTAATAAAAAGGAAAAATAAAAGCACTAAAGAAATAGCTAACACAATAGATTTTTCTTTAGATATTGTATCATAAAAAATCCAATTTTTGTTTTTTTCGAAATAAATAGTTTTTACAACACTAATATAATAGTAAGTAGAAACTACACTAATAGCTAATATGATAAAAGCAACCAAATAAAGTGATGACTTAATAGCAGAAAAGAAGACGAAAACTTTAGCATAAAATCCTACAAGAGGGGGTATGCCTGCTAAAGAAAAGAAGGCAAGTGCAGCTAAAATAGCTAAAATAGGAGAAGATGTTGGCAATCCTGCCAAAATACTTATGCTATTTTGAGAATTTTTTTTCCCTTTCATACAAGTCAAAACCAAAGCCCATGTAGGCAGTGAAGTAATCATATAGACCAACAAATAGAAAAACATAGCTTGTAAACCATCTAATGTATTGGTAGTAAGAGGCAATAAAATAAAGCCTACATGTCCAATACCACTATATGCAAGCAGACGTTTCAAACTATTTTGTTTTATTGCAACAAAAGCTGCATAAATAATTGAACCCAATGCAGAAAATAGTAAAACTTTTTCCCATACTCCCGCAAAGCTTGAAAAACTAAAGGAATAAAGCCGAACAAAAAAACTAACTATTGCAATTTTAGGTACGATAGCAAAAAAAATAGTTGTTGAGGTAGGAGAACCTTCATAAACATCCGGCGACCACATATGAAAAGGGAAAGCTGCAATTTTAAATAAAAAACCTGCTGTTAAAAATATTAAAGCAATCTGAATAATAGTAGCTCCTTCAAAATAGGGGTCTAAACAAAAATTTTTGATATTTATTAAATTTGTTGTACCAGTTACACCATAGATTAATGAAAAAGCATAAAGAAGCAAACCTGAAGAAAAAGCCCCTAAAATAAAATATTTTAGGCCAGCTTCTGTAGAAAAAACTGATCGTCTTTGAAAAGAGGCTAAAACATAAAAGGATAAAGCTTGTAATTCTATTGCTAGATAAGCTGAAATTAAATCATAAGAACTGATTAACAAATTTAAACCAAAAATGGAAAATAAAATCAACAAAAAATATTCATAATTATTGATTTGTGAATTTTCTATATAAGATTGAGACAATATTAAACAAGCAAAAGAGGAACCCAAAACAAAAAGTTTTGCAATTCGTGTTAGATCATCATGAATAAAAGTTTTTTGGAAAATTAAAGCGTAATCTACGGGGTTATTCATAATTAAAAGACTTGTTAAAAAAAGTATAAACAAAACTAAACTATAAATATTTCTGCTGATTAGGGGATAATTATAAGTTAAAGAAGTTGCCAATAAAACTCCATAAATAAGAACTATCAAAATAGCTAGACTAAGGAATATTTCAGGAAAAAAGATTTTTATATCATTAGCAAACAGGATAGAAAAATTCATTCGTAGTGATTTTAAATTAAAAAGAATCTAATTTCTAAAAAGACAAAATTAAATTCAAAATGGACCTAAGTAGATTTGAACTACTGACTTTACGCTTATCAGGCGTACACTCTAACCAACTGAGTTATAGGTCCAAAAAAAAAATTAAAATAAATTAATTAAATTATAGAGTTGATAGATACTGAATATTTCTCAAGAATGTTGGGTAATTCAAGAAGATATAAGTATATTCTTCAGCAAGGTGACTAAAATAACCTTCCGCTAGTTTATTCAAAGTATAATTGTCTTTTGCAATAATCTTGAAGATATATTTTAATCTAGGATCCATTTCTGCTTTAGAAGTTAAAAATTTTTCATAAAGTGGAACAGATTTTACTGGAACAGCGTCAATATATGAACGTACCCCTGCAAATACCACAAAAATTTGAGTTAAAATTGGGATTGGATCGAATCTTGGCTGATTTAATAATGCAACCAGTCGAGATCCATGGTGTAACTGTTTTAAAGTACCTTCATCCAAATCAGAACCAAATTTTGCAAATAGCTCAACTTCACGATAAATAGCAAGCTCAAGCTTCAAACTACCAGCAATTTGTTTCATTGCTTTCAATTGAGCAGCTGACCCTACACGACTTACAGAAAGACCCACATTAATCGCCGGTCTGTAACCTTCGTTAAAAAGACGGGTATCTAAGAAAATCTGACCATCAGTAATAGAAATTACATTGGTTGGAATATAAGCGGAAACGTCACCAGCTTGAGTTTCAATAACAGGAAGAGCTGTTAAAGAACCACCACCTAATGATTTATTCATTTTAGCAGCACGCTCTAAAAGTCGCGAGTGCAAATAGAAAACATCACCTGGGTAAGCTTCTCGACCTGGAGGACGTCTCAATAGAAGAGACATTTGTCGGTAAGCTACAGCATGTTTTGAAAGATCATCGTAAAAAATTACAGCATGATTTTCAATTTTTAGAGCATCTCGAATAAACTCTCCTACAGTAGCACCTGCATAAGGAGCTAAAAATTGTAAAGGAGCTGCATCAGAAGCAGTCGCTGCTACAATACAAGTATACCAGTTTTTTTTTTTATTAAAAACGGTATTAACCAATTGAGAAAGAGTAGATCGTTTGATACCAATACCAACGTAAATACATCGGATTTCTCCTTTAGTAGCTTTTCGTTGATTTAAAATAGTATCAATTGCAATCGAAGTTTTACCAGTTTGTCGATCACCGATAATTAATTCTCGTTGACCACGACCTAATGGCACTAAAGCATCAATTACTTTAATACCAGTAGTTACAGGCTCATTAACTGATTGTCTAGCAATAATCCCAGGAGCTTTAACTTCAATCTGAGATTTTTGAGTCTTCAGTTTAGGTCCTTTATCTAAAGGATCACCTAAAGGACTTAATACACGGCCTAAAACTTCAGTACCTACAGGGATACTTACAATTTCATAACCTCGGAAAACGAAATCGTTTTCCTTTACAAAACGGTCATCTCCAAAAAGTACAACTCCAACATTGTCACGCTCTAGATTAAGAACTTGACCACGTAGACCACTTTCGAAAATAACTAACTCACCTACTTGAACATCAAAAAGTCCTTCGGCTCGCACTACACCATCACTAATACTAATTACTCTACCAGTATCCTTGCTAATTGAAGGAGGCTCTTGACTATTAATTTTTTTTGGAAGAATAAATTCTAATTTTGCCATATTTTATTTTTTATTAATCTTTAAAATGTATAAAGAAAAAAGGAACTTTAAAAATTACCCTTAAAATTAAAAAAGTTAGATGGTTCTAAATTTATAAGTATCTTCTTTTCCACTTTCTGTTAAAGTGATATAAACCACATAAAAGAAAAATATAGCAGAAAGTGCAGATAAATAAGAACCGTATGAAGCAACAGCATTCCAACCACTGAAAGCATCAGGGTAATCAGGAATTCTTCGCGGCATTCCAGCTAGACCTAAAAAGTGCATAGGGAAAAAGGTAATATTTACACCCAAAAAGAAAATCCAAAAATGGATTTGTCCTAAAACTTCAGGATAATCTAATCCAGTAATTTTTTTAATCCAGAAATAGAAACCAGCAAAAATACCAAACACAGCACCCATAGATAATACATAATGGAAATGCGCCACTACATAATAAGTATCGTGAAGAGCTACATCAATACCAGAATTTGCTAATACAACACCAGTAACACCCCCTACAGTAAATAAGAAAATGAAACCAATAGCAAAAAGCATAGGTGTTTTTAACTCAATAAATCCACCCCACATGGTAGCTACCCAACTAAAAATTTTAATACCTGTAGGTACAGCAATAATCATTGTTGCAGCAGTAAAATAAGCTCTGGTATCGATATCTAAACCAACAGTGTACATATGGTGAGCCCAAACAATAAATCCAAGAACACCAATAGACAACATAGCATAAATCATACCTAAATAACCAAAAACTGGTTTATTTGCAAACGAAGATACAATATGACTAATGATACCGAAAGCAGGTAGAATTAAAATATATACTTCAGGGTGACCAAAAAACCAGAATAAATGCTGGTATAATACAGGATCACCACCACCTGCAGGATCGTAAAAAGTAGTATTAAAGTTTCTATCAGTTAACAGCATAGTAATCGCTCCAGCAAAAACAGGAAGCGACAATAAAAGTAAGAAAGCAGTAATTAAAACAGACCACACAAATAAAGGTAATCTATGCATACTCATACCAGGTGCACGCATATTAAAAATAGTAGTAATAAAATTAATAGCACCTAAAATTGAAGCAGCACCTGATAAGTGAAGACTAAATATAGCTAAATCCACAGAAGGTCCCGAGTGAGCTTGCGCACCACTTAAAGGAGGATATACAGTCCAACCAGTTCCTGCTCCAGCCTCAACAAAAGTTGAAGCCAATAAAAGGATAAGAGAAGGAGGTAATAACCAAAAACTAATGTTATTCATTCGTGGAAAAGCCATGTCAGGAGCACCAATCATTAAAGGTACAAACCAGTTACCGAAACCGCCAATAAGAACAGGCATTACGAAGAAAAAAATCATAACAAATGCGTGTCCGGTTACAATAACGTTGTATAACTGATTGTTTCCAGATAAAAACTGATTTCCTGGTTGAGCTAATTCTAATCGAATTAGAACAGAAAGAGTTGTTCCAGCAACTCCAGCAATAGCTCCAAAAATTAAATAAAGGGTTCCAATATCTTTATGATTAGTTGAAAATAACCATCTTGAACTCCAAGCGAAAGATTTTTCAAAAAGACCAGCACCAATAGTTGCAATATTCAT